ACGAATTGGTATGGTATATTCATACCATAACATAAGAACAATAAGAACTCGAATTCTTATCGATACTGGAACTCAGAGCATAGGAGGGAAAGTCGATTTATGGATGGAATCAAATACGCAGTATTTACAGAAAAGAGTCTTCGTTTATTGGGAAAGAATCAATATACTTCTAATGTCGAATCGGGATTCACTAAGACAGAAATAAAGCATTGGGTCGAACTCTTCTTTGGTGTTAAGGTAGTAGCTGTGAATAGCCATCGACTACCCGGAAAGGGTAGAAGAATGGGACCTATTCTGGGACATACAATGCATTACAAACGTATGATCATTACCCTTCAACCGGGTTATTCTATTCCACTTCTAGATAGAGAAAAGAACTAAAGGAGAATACTTAATAATACGGCGAAACATTTATACAAAACACCTATCCCGAGCACACGCAAGGGAACCGTAGACAGGCAAGTGAAATCCAATCCACGAAATAAATTGATCCATGGACGGCACCGTTGTGGTAAAGGTCGTAATGCCAGAGGAATCATTACCGCAAGGCATAGAGGGGGAGGTCATAAGCGCCTATACCGTAAAATTGATTTTCGACGGAATCAAAAAGACATATCTGGTAGAATCGTAACCATAGAATATGACCCTAATCGAAATGCATACATTTGTCTCATACACTATGGGGATGGTGAGAAGAGATATATTTTACATCCCAGAGGGGCTATAATTGGAGATACTATTGTTTCTGGTACAAAAGTTCCTATATCAATGGGAAATGCCCTACCTTTGAGTGCGGTTTGAACTATTGATTTACGTAATTGGAAATAACCAATTAGGTTTACGACGAAACCTAGAAATCGATCACTGATCCAATTTGACTACCTCTACGGGATAGACCTCAACAGAAAACTGTTGAGTAACGGCAGCAAGTGATTGAGTTCAGTAGTTCCTCATAGAAAATTATTGACTCTAGAGATATGGTAATATGGAGAAGACAAAATTGTTTGAAGCACGCACAGAACCGGAAGCGCCCCTTGTTTCAAAGAGAGGAGGACGGGTTATTCACATTTAATTTGATGGTCAGAGGCGAATTGAAAGCTAAGCAGTGGTAATTAAGACCCCCGGGTGAAAATAGGGATGTCTCCTACGTTACCCATAATATGTGGAAGTATCGACGTAATTTCATAGAGTCATTCGATCTGAATGCTACATGAAGAACATAAGCCAGATGACGGAACGCGGAGACCTAGGATGTAGAAGATCATAACATGAGCGATTCGGCAGATTTGGATTCCTTTTCTGTATATCCACTCATGTGGTACTTCATCATACGATTCATATAAGATCCATCTGTCTAGAGATCGTCATATACATCTAGAAAGCCGTATGCTTTGGAAGAAGCTTGTACAGTTTGGGAAGGGGTTTTTTGAGAAAAAAGAAGAATCTACTTCAACCGATATGCCCTTAGGCACGGCCATACATAACATAGAAATCACACGTGGAAGGGGTGGGCAATTAGCTAGAGCAGCGGGTGCTGTAGCGAAACTGATTGCAAAAGAGGGTAAATCGGCCACTTTAAGATTACCCTCTGGGGAGGTCCGTTTGGTATCCCAAACCTGCTTAGCAACAGTCGGACAAGTGGGTAATGTTGGGGTGAACCAAAAAAGTTTGGGTAGAGCCGGATCTAAGTGTTGGCTAGGTAAACGCCCCGTAGTAAGAGGGGTAGTTATGAACCCTGTGGACCACCCCCATGGGGGCGGTGAAGGGAAAGCCCCCATTGGTAGAAAAAAACCCACAACCCCTTGGGGTTATCCCGCGCTTGGAAGAAGAACTAGGAAAAGGAAAAAATATAGTGATAGTTTTATTCTTCGTCGCCGTAAGTAAATACGTAACTAGGAATATGGAAAATTGCATTTTTGGAATTTGCAATAATGCGATGGGCGAACGACGGGAATTGAACCCGCGCATGGTGGATTCACAATCCACTGCCTTGATCCACTTGGCTACATCCGCCCCTTATCCAGCTAAAGGATTTTCTCTTTTTTCCATTCATCATTATTCTATTTATTCTGACCTCCATACCTCGATCGAGATAGTGGACATAGGATGCCACTCTTTAAAATGAAAAAAAGGAGTAATCAGCTGTGACACAAAAAAAAACGAATCCTTTTGTAGCTCGTCATTTATTGGCAAAAATCGAAAAGGTCAATATGAAAGAGGAGAAAGAAACAATAGTAACGTGGTCCCGGGCATCTAGCATTCTACCCGCAATGGTTGGCCATACAATCGCGATTCATAATGGAAAGGAACATATACCTATTTACATAACAAATCCTATGGTAGGTCGCAAATTGGGGGAATTCGTGCCTACTCGGCATTTCACGAGTTATGAAAGTGCAAGAAAGGATACTAAATCTCGTCGTTAACTGAATTCATAATAGAAAGATTCAGAATAAACAAAATTTATAGGATTCAAATAAAGTAGTCGGGTAATAACCTTATTTATGACAAGTTTCAAATTGGTAAAGTATACCCCTAGAATAAAGAAGAAGAAGAACGGGCTAAGGAAACTCGCAAGAAAAGTTCCAACCGATCGTCTACTTAAGTTCGAACGGGTTTTCAAAGCACAAAAACGCATAAATATGTCTGTTTTCAAAGCACAAAGAGTTCTTGATGAGATTCGCTGGCGTTACTATGAAGAAACCGTTATGATACTGAACCTCATGCCTTATCGAGCATCTTATCCCATCTTAAAGTTGGTTTACTCGGCAGCAGCAAATGCTACTCATTATAGGGATTTCGACAAAGGGAGTTTATTCATCACTAAAGCCGAAGTCAGTAGGGGTACTATTATGAAAAAATTCAGACCTCGGGCTCGAGGACGTGGTTATCCTATAAAAAAAACCATGTGTCATATAACAATTGTACTAAATATAGTAAAGAAATCTAAATAATCTTTAGATAAATCTAATATTTCAATTCCCAGTAAAAAAAAAAAAATAGAATAGAAAAATATGGGACAAAAAATAAATCCACTCGGTTTCAGACTTGGTACAACCCAAAATCACCATTCCTTTTGGTTCGCACAACCAAAAAATTATTCTGAAGGTCTACAGGAAGATAAAAAAATACGGAATTGTATCAAGAACTATATACAAAAGAATAGGAAAAAAGGCTCGAATAGAAAAATAGAATCAGACCCAAGTTCTGAAGTAATTACACATATAGAAATTCAAAAAGAAATAGATACAATCCACGTCATAATCCATATTGGATTCCCCAATTTATTAAAGCAAAAAGGAGCAATCGAAGAATTAGAGAAAGATCTCCAAAAGGAAGTTAATTCTGTAAACCAGAGACTTAATATTGCTATCGAAAAAGTGAAAGAACCTTATAGACAACCTAACATTCTTGCAGAATATATAGCTTTCCAATTAAAAAATAGAGTTTCATTCCGAAAGGCAATGAAAAAAGCCATTGAATTAACTAAAAAAGCAGATATAAAGGGAGTCAAAATAAAAATAGCGGGTCGTCTAGCAGGGAAAGAAATTGCACGTGCCGAAAGCATCAAAAAGGGTAGACTTCCCCTCCAAACAATTCGCGCTAAAATTGATTATTGCTGCTATCCAATTCGAACTATCTATGGAGTATTAGGTGTAAAAATTTGGATATTCGTAGAAGAAGAATAACTAACCTTGTCTTCCCATTCTGTCCAGTGATAGAATAAAAAAGACAAGAGCCTTAGTTTTCCCGAAATCCCTGAAAAAAAAGAAGAAATTATACCTCTTTCTATAAGATTTAATGAAAATTGATAAATCTTTTAATATAATTGCTATGCTTAGTGTGTGACTCGTTAGTTTTTTCTTTAGGTCAAAAATGGAGATTCAGAAAAAAAAAAATTGACCGAACCCTACTAAAAATAGAAAATGAACTAATAACAACCTATTGCTTCGTGTTGTCGAGATCCTAACTAAGAAACAGTCACTATGTGAATAAATACATCTATCATAACTGAGTAGATCTATCATATAGTTGTAGCAACTGCATTTTTTTTCTCTAAAAAAGAAACCAAATTCTAGGTTGTAAAGCAAAACTAAAGGGATGTGGATAAAAGGAGGGATGATAGATAGAAGGAAGAAGAATAAGAAAGATATAGGATTCCAATGTGTATGGTCTATGAATTACATCATAAAAGGCAATGTGATAAAGCATCAATATAATAAAATACTAAAAAAAAAAGAGAAAAGTAGAAATCGTAACTTGAAATGAAACAAAAAATCAAAATTGAAAGCAATAATAAGGAGCAGCCTGGGTTAATAAAACTGAGCAAATTGACTCGGAAAGAAATTTTTTGGAAGCTCCATTGCAGGATTCAAACCTAACCATTAAAAGAGAAGCTGTAGGAACGACAAAACCTATGACTACATAGGATTTTATTGAAAAGAATCCTAATACTTCATTGGGTGGGATGGCGGAACAAACCAAAAAAATGGCTTTATTTGGTAAGGTTATAAATTAACAAATAAGACAGGAAAGAGTAAATATTCGCCCGCGAAATCTTTATTGGATTAGAATACTTTACCACGATTCAATAAGAGTAAAAATAAGGAGATTCCTTTATAAAAAAGATTACATTCTCCATAAATATAGAATTTGGATATATTCTAGATCTTCTTTCTTGACTATATATTTTTCTATTTTAAGAAATGCAAAATTAAAAAACCTAATTTTTTCTATTATATATTGATGTGTATCTATCCATAATATATTTGAATATTATGGAATTAGAGAAATTTGCACGCTTTCTGATTTCATTCGCGAGGAGCTGGATGAGAAGAAACTCTCATGTCCAGTTTTGCAGTAGAGATGGAACTAAGAAAGAACCATCGACTATAACCCCAAAAGAACTAGATTTCGTAAACAACATAGAGGAAGAATGAAGGGAAAATCCTGCCGAGGCAATCGTATTTGTTTTGGTAGATATGCTCTTCAAGTACTTGAACCCGCTTGGATCACAGCGAGACAGATAGAAGCAGGACGAAGAGCAATGACACGATATGCACGTCGTGGTGGAAAACTATGGGTACGTATATTTCCCGACAAACCGGTTACAATAAGACCCACCGAAACACGTATGGGCTCGGGAAAGGGATCCCCCGAATATTGGGTAGCCGTTGTTAAACCAGGTCGAATACTTTATGAAATGAGCGGAGTATCCGAAACTGTAGCTAGAGCCGCTATCTCCATAGCTGCCAGTAAAATGCCCATACGAAGTCAATTTCTTCGATTAGAGATATAGAACCTAAAAAAGGAGTATTGAAGATAAAAAACCCCGTTTTTCTTTCTGGAAAGACAATATTTCTTTCATCCTTTTGCATTGAAATAACAAATTGAAATCAAACTAATATGATTCAACCTCAGACCCTTTTAAATGTAGCAGATAACAGTGGAGCTCGAAAATTGATGTGTATTCGAGTCATAGGAGCTGCTGGTAATCAGCGATATGCTCGTATTGGTGATGTTATTGTTGCTGTAATCAAAGACGCGGTGCCCCAAATGCCTCTAGAAAGATCTGAAGTAATTCGAGCTGTAATTGTGCGGACATGTAAAGAATTCAAATGCGAAGACGGTATAATAATACGCTATGATGACAATGCAGCAGTTATCATTGATCAAAAAGGAAATCCAAAAGGAACTCGAGTTTTTGGCGCGATTGCCGAAGAATTGAGAGAATTGAATTTTACTAAAATAGTTTCATTAGCTCCTGAAGTATTATAAATACTAGTAGACGAGATATAGATCAAAGAAAAAATTAATAGATTGTGTCTCACGTATATGCTTTAAAATCCTAAATTAAAAGAAAAAGGAAAATATGTTGATTATAGAAAAATTAGGAGGAACCTAGAATTAGAGTCTTATGGGCAAGGACACTATTGCTGATTTACTAACCTCTATAAGAAACGCAGACATGAGTAAAAAAGGAACTGTTCGAGTAGTATCTACAAATATTACCGAAAACATTGTTAAAATACTTCTACGAGAGGGTTTTATTGAAAGTGTTCGGAAACATCAGGAAAGTAATAGATATTTCTTGGTTTCAACGTTGCGGCATCAAAAGAGAAAGACTAGAAAGGGAATATATAGAACTAGAACCTTTTTAAAGCGTATCAGCCGACCTGGCTTACGAATTTATGCCAACTATCAAGGAATTCCTAAGGTTTTAGGCGGGATGGGAATTGCTATTCTTTCTACTTCTCGAGGTATAATGACAGATCGAGAAGCTCGACTAAACAGAATTGGGGGAGAAGTCTTATGTTATATATGGTAATGGCCCCGCCTCTAGTACACGAATTCTATCTCGAACTTCCTATTTTAGAAATACAAATCGAAAAATAGGAGAAAAAAAAATATGACAGAAAAAAAAAATAGGAAAGAAAAAAAAAACCCGAGAGAAGCAAAAGTCACTTTCGAAGGTTTAGTTACGGAAGCCCTACCCAACGGAATGTTCCGCGTTCGCCTAGAGAATGACACCGTCATCCTGGGCTATATTTCAGGAAAGATACGGTCCAGTTCTATACGAATACTGATGGGGGATAGGGTCAAAATTGAAGTAAGTCGTTATGATTCAAGCAAGGGACGTATAATTTATAGACTTCCCCATAAGGATTCAAAGCGTACCGAAGACTCGAAGGATACTGAAGATTTGAAGGATACCAAAGATTCAAAGGATTAGGTTTTTCAGGGTAATAAATTCCAAGTTTCCAAATTTAAGTGAAGAGACTTATTTTTTCCCAAAGAGTAGATTCATAGTTTAAGAAAGGAATACCTAAATATGAAAATAAGAGCTTCTGTTCGTAAAATTTGTACAAAATGTCGACTGATTCGTAGGCGTGGGCGAATTAGAGTCATTTGTTCCAATCCGAAGCATAAACAAAGACAGGGGTAATCTTTCGAAAAGGAGCTTTCCTTTCTAAAAAGTAAAAAAAAGTACCCACGGAAATGTCCAAATTCCAAATAAAAAAATTAAAGTAAAGGATATATTTTACCCCGAAATGGATATCTTTGTATCTTTTTTCTTTTTGCTATTTCTAACTCATATTTATGAGATAATAAAATATGACAAAAGCTACACCAAAAATAGGTTCACGTAAGAGAGTGCGTGTTGGTTTGCGTAGGAATGCCCGTTTTAGTTTACGGAAGAGTGCACGTAGAATAACAAAAGGGGTTATTCATGTTCAAGCCAGTTTCAACAATACCATTATAACTGTTACAGACCCGCAAGGTCGGGTGGTTTTCTGGTCCTCCGCAGGTACTTGTGGATTCAAAAGCTCAAGAAAAGCATCACCCTATGCTGGTCAAAGAACAGCAGTAGATGCTATTCGTACAGTGGGTTTGCAACGAGCAGAAGTTATGGTAAAAGGTGCTGGTAGCGGAAGAGATGCCGCATTACGAGCCATTGCTAAAAGTGGTGTAAGGTTAAGTTGTATACGCGATGTAACACCTATGCCGCATAATGGATGTCGACCTCCTAAAAAAAGACGTCTGTAAAAGAATTAAACTGCTTTCAAGAGAAATAAACGATTCAATGATCAAATAATAATACTAGTCTATTATGGTTCGAGAGGAGGTAACAGGATCCACCCAAACACTACAGTGGAAGTGTGTTGAATCAAGAGTAGATAGTAAACGTCTTTATTATGGTCGTTTCATTCTATCCCCGCTTAGAAAAGGTCAAGCGGATACTGTCGGTATTGCCCTGCGACGAGCTTTACTTGGAGAAATAGAAGGAACATGTATCACACGCGCAAAATTTGGGAACGTGCCACACGAATATTCTACAATAGTAGGTATTGAAGAATCCATACAAGAAATTTTACTAAATTTGAAAGAAATCGTATTGAGAAGTAATCTCTATGGAGTTAGAGACGCATCAATTTGCGTCAAAGGTCCTAGATACATAACCGCTCAAGATATAATCCTACCGCCTTCCGTAGAAATCGTTGATACGACACAACCTATAGCTAACTTGAGAGAGCCCATTGATTTCTGTCTTGAGTTACAGATCAAAAGAGATCGCGGATATCATGCGGAACTCAGAAAGAACTCTCAAGATGGAAGTTATCCTATAGATGCTGTATCCATGCCTGTTCGAAATGTGAATTATAGTATTTTTTCTTGTGGGAATGGAAATGAAAAACACGAGATACTTTTTCTAGAAATATGGACGAATGGAAGTTTAACCCCTAAAGAAGCGCTTTATGAAGCTTCTCGTAATTTGATTGATTTATTTCTTCCTTTTCTACACGCAGAGGAAGAGGGCACTAGTTTCGAAGAAAATAAAAACAGGTTTACTCCACCCCTTTTAACCTTTCAAAAAGGATTCACTAATCTAAAGAAAAACAAAAAAGGAATTCCATTGAATTGTATTTTTATTGATCAATTAGAATTGCCTTCTAGAACGTATAATTGTCTCAAAAGGGCCAATATACATACACTATTGGACCTTTTGAGTAAGACTGAAGAAGATCTTATGAGAATTAACAGTTTTCGTATGGAAGATGGAAAACTTATATGGGACACTCTAGAGAAGCATCTCCCAATTGATTTACCTAAGAACAAGTTATCGCTTTAAATCCATTGCAATTTTTTCCTCTTCTTCTTTTTCAAGTTAGAATAAAAAGAAAAAATTTTGCATCTTTGGCACAATCTATATTTTCGCGAAATGGATCATAATAAAATAGATTTTAGGTATCTAGGGAAGATTCACTTGTAAGTAACTATTTCCTAGATACCCATGCGGAGGACTTCACGGTTAAATGAATCAACCCGAAAAATCCCTAAAAAAGACCTAAAGTTAAGGATTTATCAATGGGTAATGTTGCTCCAATACCTAACCAAAGAGCTACTACAGTACCGATTAAAAAAACGGTCGTAGCTACTGGGCGACGAAATGGATTTTGGAATTTATTGACATTCTCTAGAAAGGGTACTGTCAATAAGCCGGTTGGCACAGAAACCATTAAGAGAACGCCCAATAACTTATTGGGTACTGTACGAAGTATTTGAAATACGGGAAAGAAGTACCACTCGGGTAATATTTCCAGAGGAGTTGCAAACGGATCCGCCGGTTCACCAATCATTGACGGCTCGAGAACCGCTAAACCTACATTACATGCAATAGTACCTAGAATTACTACTGGAAAAATGTATAAAAGATCGTTGGGCCACGCGGGTTCCCCATAATAATTATGTCCCATCCCTTTAGCTAATTTTGCTCTTAATACAGGATCATTTAAGTCAGGTTTCTTTGTTATTGGGATAGGTGAATTCTTTAGGATCCATCCCCCAAAGGAACCGGACATGATAATTTTTCATCATCCGGCTCGAGCAAGAATGAAAGAAATAAGACCGTGGAGGATCCACAATAGAATAGGTTAAGGTTATATAATGACTCACTGACTCAAGGTAAGAAAAGCTTTATCAGATTATCTTTTCCGAAGTTACGCCTATAACTACTCATTGAAAAAATCCTATTCTTATGCGTAAATGCTCAATATCCAAGTGGGCTTACAAATTTGATCATGATCAATTGCTTTGTGGATTGTCTCTTGATTAGTTGGTGTTTATCCCCTCAATATCGCAAGTTTCTTACGTCCAAACAAAATATTTACTTGTTACTAATAAAAAATCAAAAAGTTTAGCCTACCTTCTTCCTTAGATCCCTTCTTTTACTCCGATAGTATTGCGGATCGAAATCGATGCAAAGAAAATGAATGCATTTCCAGACTATAATAAAAAGTAAGTATAGTATAATAAATATAGAATTGGATCATATCACATGACTTATTCCAGTTATACTCTACGGGATCTTACGGAGCCTGTTCATGGATGACATGGTTTGGGGTATGATCATAGAAAATATTCTCCTCGAGTGAACCTGCCTATCCTTCCTAGATAGGGGACTTACGTATTGATTGGATGCGGAGACACCTTTGGTCGTGAATTCTAATGTGGCAGATCCAATTCTCAATCTGCAGGGCTAAATCAATAATTCAAGTCACACACTCCCATAATCCGCCTTAATTTTCTTTCGTAAAATTCACTTCAACTATTTGTATCAAAATACTTCGGAGTTGAAGTGAAGTATCCAAATGACATGTCTTATTTTACAATAACCCATGTTTGTAGCAATGAAATACCACAACCTACCCGATATGATATATGAGAATTAGAATTCTCTATGATATGCCTTCCCTATAAGGGACCCGAAATACCTTGCTTACGTATCATTGAAAAGTGCATTAACATAAATACGGCAGTAAGTAGAGGCAGTACAAAGGTATGTAAACTATAAAAACGAGTCAAAGTGGATTGACCCACACTAGCACTTCCACGTAATAACTCCACTAAAGGGGACCCTATTACCGGAATCGCTTCAGGTACACCTGTCACAATTTTGACTGCCCAATAACCAATTTGATCCCAAGGCAAAGAATAACCAGTTACACCAAATGATGCAGTCAATACAGCCAAAACCACACCTGTGACCCAAGTTAATTCACGGGGTTTTTTAAATCCACCTGTGAGATACACACGAAATACGTGCAGGATCATCATTAGAACCATCATACTTGCTGACCATCGATGAACTGATCGGATTAACCAACCAAAGTTGGCCTCCGTCATTATATATTGAACAGAGGAAAAAGCCTCTGTAACGGTTGGTCGGTAGTAAAAAGTCATAGCAAAACCGGTAGCAACTTGTACTAGAAAACAAGTAAGTGTAATTCCCCCTAAACAATAAAATATGTTGACATGAGGAGGAACATATTTACTAGTTATATCATCCGCAATTGCTTGAATCTCAAGACGTTCCTCAAACCAATCATATACTTTATTGAGATAGGTAACTAGCCCGACTCCCCCTCTGAGAACCGTATATGAAAATTTCATCTCGTACGGCTCAAGCAGAAACACACAAATTTTCAACGGATATTAGAAAATAAAGGTTCAAAACTTCATCAGCCACGGGATTGGGTCGATTTGCCTTGAAGATATGAAATAAGAAAAATCCAGAATTTCTTCTTTGTGCTGATAATGCCAAAAAATCTCAAGTTGGCTCATCTGTCTTTCTTTCCCTTATGTTGTAGAGGCCTCTTGACTTTTCTCGTCCCTATTTTACTAGTAAAAAAATCAAATAAAAATTGATAGTGGTTTTCTGATAGAAATTATCTTGTTGCGATCCTATGAAGCAGTTCAATTAAAACCTTAGATTCATACTAGAGCCACGATGATTGAGTCTCAAGCTAAACAAAAGGCAAGGGTTCTTCGAATAAGAACCGCTTGATGATCATTTATTGAATCGGTGTAATGACTCGACAAAATCGAGAGAAAAAAAGTTTTCTTTTGGGAAAACCAAATTGGAAGGAAGAAAATTTCTTTTTTTATTAAGAAAAGAACTACTTGATTTTTTTTTTTTCAGTCTGGTTGCGAGGTCTAAATAGTGAGTATGAATCATAGTTCCATTTTTTTTCTTGATCCACTCTATATATTTCGTGTTCCAGATACTAGAATAAATAATATCCGACGAATTAAATTCGAATCATCTTAATAGAGATAACAGGCCCTTTCTATGTATTCTCAATAGGATCAATTCTAACAAGTCACACACTCATATTCCAGAGATACCGAAACAAAAAAATCCACGGTCGAACTACCAGAATGTCTAGAAATGTGGAGTTTAAAGTAGAAAGGCCTTTTTTTTATGGAAAAACTATGACTTCATAGTTTTAGTTAGTAGAAACCTAATTCGTTAAAATTCCATCCAGTAAAACGGAAGAATTATAAATTTCTAAAATGATAGATAGGAATATCGCGAATAAAGCCATTGCGACCCCCATAAAAGGAGTAGTCCCCCAACCCGGAGCTACTTTCCCATATTCCGAATTCAAGGGTTTCAATAAACTACCCGCGCCAGTTCGTTTTGGCCTAGGTCTAGAACTATCTTCAACGGTTTGTGTAGCCATAAATTCTATTTAATCATTGGTGTTGACTTTGTATACTATTCCGTTGTAGTTGTAAATACACGATCTTTTCATGGATCCATTGTAATCTTGAAATTCTATAAAAATGGAAACAGCAACTTTAGTCGCCATCTCCATATCTGGTTTACTTGTAAGCTTTACTGGGTATGCCTTATATACCGCGTTTGGGCAACCCTCTCAACAATTAAGAGACCCATTCGAAGAACATGGGGACTAATTGAAGTAAGAAGTCTCCCCATCTGGGAGACTTCTTACTTCAATTAAATTATTTCATTTTTTAGTCGGAACCTTAGGTGGTTCTCGGAAGAAGATAGCGAAAAAAATTATCCCTAAAGTCGAAACTAAAAGGAACGTATAAACCAATGCTTCCATAGATTCGATCGTGGTTTATTTACAATTATAACTTCCACACCTATTCACTTGTAATTTTGGATCATTTCTCATATAAAAAAAGAAAAAGAGTAAAAGAAAGGACAGGAGCTGTTTCCCATCTCAAATCAAAAAAGAGAGGTGAAAGATACCATAGCAATGTGTTATCAGACTGTCTGTCTCCTTGTAGTTGGATCTCCAACTTTTTGGAATGTTCCAAATTCCACTTGAGCATCCAAGTCTGGATCAATACCAGCAAAAACATCTCGGAACAAGGTTCGAGCGCCATGCCAAATGTGTCCGAAAAAGAAGAGCAAAGCAAAGGTAGCATGACCAAAAGTGAACCAACCCCTTGGACTGCTGCGAAAAACACCATCCGATTTCAAAGTAGCTCGATCTAATTCAAAAATTTCCCCTAATTGGGCACGCCTCGCATATTTTTTTACAGTAGCAGGATCAGAATAACTTACTCCATTAAGTTCGCCACCATAGAACTCCACCGTTACGCCTACTTGTTCAACGCTATATTTGGATTCTGCTCTTCTAAAAGGAACGTCCGCTCTCACAATTCCCTCTTCATCTACCAAAACTACCGGAAATGTTTCAAAAAAAGTAGGCATACGACGTACAAAAAGCTCGCGTCCTTCTTTATCTCTAAAGACGGGATGTCCTAACCATCCAACAGCTATTCCATCCCCATTGTCCATTGAGCCTGCTCTGAATAATCCCCCTTTTGCCGGATTATTACCAATATAATCATAAAAGGCTAATTTTTCGGGAATTTTAGACCAAGCTTCTGATAAACTAAGATTTTCGGCTAACCCATCGCTAACTCTTCGATATATTTCTTGCTGAAAGTATCCCTGATCCCACTGATAACGAGTAGGCCCAAATAATTCAATTGGGGTAGTTGCCGATCCATACCACATAGTTCCGGCAACTACGAAAGCTGCAAAAAAAACAGCAGCGATACTACTGGAAAGTACAGTTTCAATATTGCCCATACGTAATCCTTTGTATAGACGTTGAGGCGGACGGACACTAAGATGGAATAGGCCCGCTAATATGCCCAATGTACCCGCAGCAATATGATGCGAAGCTATTCCTCCCGGAACGAAAGGATCAAAACCTTCTGCACCCCACGCAGGACTTACAGCTTGTACTTTTCCAGTTAGTCCATAAGGATCGGACACCCATATCCCAGGACCATACAAACCCGTTACATGAAATGCACCAAAGCCAAAACAAGCCACTCCTGCAAGAAATAAATGAATTCCAAAGATCTTGGGCAAATCCAAAGAAGGTTTTCCCGTCCGCTCATCACAGAATATTTCTAAGTCCCAATATACCCAATGCCAGATAGCTGCCAAGAAACACAAGCCAGAAAACACAATATGCGCACCTGCCACACCTTCATAACTCCAAATACCCGGATTCGTTATAGTTCCTCCTGAAATACTCCAACCACCCCACGAATTGGTTATTCCTAAACGAGTCATGAAGGGGATGACGAACATACCTTGTCTCCACATTGGATCCAAAACAGGATCAGAGGGATCAAAAACCGCTAATTCGTATAAAGCCATCGAGCCAGCCCAACCAGAAACTAGAGCTGTGTGCATTATATGCACCGAAAGCAATCGACCCGGATCATTCAATACGACAGTATGAACACGATACCAAGGCAAACCCATGGAAATACCCCTTTAGCAAAGAAAAATAGACACGATGTCGTTTTATTTTATCGCATTGGAAAAGACAATCCATATCCTATGTACCTAACCCCCCTCTAGGGGATTCTGTGTCAGAAAGCGTGAATATTTATTTCATTCCATTAAAAATAAGAAGCCAATTCTGCTTGTAAGAAGAAAGAGAAGCAGATCTATTCTATACTCGATAAGTGCCAATATGCAATGGGTAGCTTGGGCTATTTGGAAAAACGAAGAATAGATCCCTAATCCCTCTATCATTCGAATCACAGATTCCTTTTTCTTTATTCAATCTGTCTTACCTTCCTTATATGTCTAATTTTGCAATCTATATATTATTTCAATCTATGTATTAATAGAATCTATAGTATTCTTATAGAATAAGAAAAAAATGAAGATAATAAACTGCGGATTCTTTCTCTTCCATTCTTACGTTTCCATATTAAAGTGTAGTTTTCTTACTTAAATTTAATAATATTAATCTAATATGCCCATTGGTGTTCCAAAAGTACCTTACCGGATTCCCGGAGATGAAGAAGCGACTTGGGTTGACTTATACAATGTTATGTATCGAGAAAGGACACTTTTTTTAGGTCAAGAGATTCGTTGCGAGATCACGAATCATATTACGGGTCTTATGGTATATCTCAGTATAGAAGATGGGATTAGCGATATTTTTTTGTTTATAAACTCCCCCGGCGGGTGGCTAATCTCAGGAATGGCAATTTTTGATACGATGCAAACGGTAACACCAGATATATATACAATATGCCTCGGAATAGCCGCATCCATGGCCTCCTTCATTCTGCTTGGAGGAGAACCCACCAAGCGTATAGCGTTCCCTCACGCTAGGATTATGCTTCACCAACCTGCTAGTGCTTATTATCGGGCAAGGACACCCGAATTTTTACTAGAAGTGGAAGAGTTACACAAAGTTCGCGAAATGATCACAAGGGTTTATGCACTAAGAACAGGCAAGCCTTTTTGGGTTGTATCCGAAGACATGGAAAGGGATGTTTTTATGTCAGCAGACGAAGCCAAAGCTTATGGACTTGTCGATATTGTAGGGGATGAAATGATTGATGAGCACTGCGATACTGATCCGGTGTGGTTTCCAGAAATGTTTAAGGATTGGTAGTGGCTGGATTTCTTGTAAATTTATTTCAAACCCAAATTCGGGTTTTAGGCGATTTTATAGAAAATAGAAATACTTCATGATGATGAATCACCAGGTTAAGATCGATCTAAACCAATCCTTTTTTTTCTATATACATACGACATGCCAACGGTTAAACAACTTATTAGAAATGCAAGACAGCCAATACGAAATGCTAAAAAAACGCCCGCGCTTAAGGGATGTCCTCAGCGTCGAGGAACATGTGCTAGGGTGTATGTGCGACTCGTTCAGATCATGAGTTCAAACAAAAATAAGACAATTTTGGAAGTATCTATGATCGGTACCAATGAATAGGATAGAGAAGCTCTATCCTAGATTTCTATGGTATATGGAATTTATGGTTTCCTTTGGTGCAAATCCAATCACCTAGATTGGAATTGGAAGAAGCAATTCCCCCATTGGTAGCAAATGGTTATCCATTAAGCGGAGGGGATAGTAATAAAAAGAAAAAGGCTTATGCTCCTTTATCTTAAAAGAACGGACAAAAGGGTCAGCTACTTAGCCAACTTTCATAATTAAATACCGTCACTGTATGAATAACTCTTATTGTGAAAAGAGCTATTTACTCTATAATGGATAGGTAGAGCCAAAGAATGTGAACTATACAAGTTCACAATACCTTTTGATGAAATGAAAGAAAGGGCTCCGGTGTATAGAGAGGGCCTCACCGTTTAAAAGGGAACCATAGAAACGAAGGAACCCACTGTTTTTTTAGTATCGTTATAATTTGTTATTTCTATGCGAAATAACTGAAGGAAATAGAAAAAAATCGTGGTTGGGAAGGTTATAGTAGCAAAAGCCATTGGAATTAATATTTTATATATCGGAATAATCCGTTTTGTTATTAATGGGAAAAAGGACGGTTAAAAGAAGAGAAATCATTAGTTATTCATTAAGGTTAATTTGATTCAATGACCAGAGTTCCGCGAGGATATATAGCTCGGAGACGACGAACAAAAATGCGTTCATTTGCCTCAAACTTTAGAGGGGCTCATTTAAGACTTAATCGAATGATTACTCAACAAGTAAGAAGAGCTTTTGTTTCTTCTCATCGAGATAGAGGAAGGCAAAAGAGGGATTTTCGTCGTTTGTGGATTACTCGGATAAACGCAGCAACACGGATATATAAAGTATTCAATAGTTATAGTAAATTAATACACAATCTGTACAAGAAGGAATTGATTCTTAATCGTAAAATGCTTGCACAAGTAGCTGTATCAAATCCAAATAATCTTTACACGATTTCCAATAAAATAAAGACCATCAATTAAAGGGATAAAAAGTAATATACAGGAATAATTAAAACCGAATTCCCGGAGAGGGAACTCCGGGAAGATACAATAAATTAAAATTAAGTGGTAGGAATCAACGAGCATGTTGCAATAAATAAAAAAACTATTTCTTTTTTCCTATTTTTCTTTCTTATAACAAACACAATAATCAAAACTGGATTACTTTCTTTATATATGAGTCTGATCTTTTCGAATAAAACATCAACAATCGGAACTTAAGTTTCGATTGTTGTTTCTTAAATTCTGATTGGAGTTTCTTAAGTTTCGATTGGAATTGAACTTTTGTGTTAATTGAGGAATATGTCTATTTTTTCTGTGTCTAGGACCAGTAATTATTGAAATTGACTGGGCTTGAAATTGCTTCTCATTCTCATAATTACGAAATGGTAAGAAAGATAAAATACGGGCCTGTTTTATAGCAAGAGTAATTAATCGTTGTTGTTTCAAGGTTAATCTATTTATTCGTCTGGATAATATTTTTCCTTGTTCACTAATAAATCGATTAATTAAACTCATATTTCTATAATCAATTCGATCCCCCGGGCCAATTCGAGAACGCCTACGAAAAGGTTGTTTGGATTTACGAAAAGGTTGTTTGAATTTACGAAAAGTTTGCTTGGATTTTTGAAAAGTTTGTTTGGATTTACGAAAGGGTTGCTTAGATTTACGAAAAGGTTGTTTAGATATATACATGATTTATTCCTTAGTTTTTAAATTTGCAAAAAAATGGATTTCTTTATTTTATTAATTTTGGATCCAGAAGAAGTAGCTTTTCTTTGGTCCATATATTATTTGATTCATATACTATATATAAAAAATATAAAAATAAAAACCCTCTATACATATGAAATAATATCTACCTAAAATCAGATGAGTTGATTTTTTTTTTTATTCTATCTATGTTCTATATATTAAATAAGAAGTTCTTACTCTTTCTGTTCTTTGGAAAAATCAAACACACGATGCTCCTATTTCTTTATTTCCTTATGAGTCGTATGCTTGCGACAATAACGACAAAATTTTCTTAATTCTAATTGTCCGGGTGTATTGTGGCGATTCTTTTGAGTACTATATCTAGAAATCCCCGTTGATTCCTTATTGGTACCCTTTCTAACACAATTGATACATTCCAAAATAACTCTGATTCTAACATCTTTGCCCTTGGCCATGAACCTCCTTTTTGGATCGACTTAACTTAATTCTTATACCTATTCTTTTTTTCTTCTATTTTGGATCCGAAGAAGAAGAATAAAATCCATAGAAGTTCCTAACTAAAAATGTGATTTCTAACGATTTTTTTGTAATTCTTCTCATTCTCTAACGAATCCAATAGAATACAAAATTTTTTAAATTCGTAAATTAAGTAATAAAAAATAGAGAAATAATTAAAGAATACAATCCTTGTCGAATTAGCAAGGATTTTGCTTCGAAATCCTTTCATTTAAGTAGCAATAGCCTCTTTGTATGCTCTGATTTGTGAGGCCTTACTTAGCTTGGATACCGCTTTTAATTAAATTTCTGTTTTCCAAAATGGGATTTACCAAATTTTTCATGACTCTGAGGTTCAAGCTAATCCATCTTTTCTTTTTGCTTCGTATACTAAAAAAAGGGGTTGAAGTAAAATTTTCGTCATGTCACGAAGAATTCTATCTCTCGCATAGGAATAACTAGAATTAAAAAAAAGGGAATGACAAAGCATCTGGGAATAAACGATTAATTTCTATCAATAAACCTGCTAAAGCCCCAAACCATAGAGTACTTAGCACGGGTGCTACAGAGAGATATGTTTTTATATCCCGCATTGAAAATCCTCCTTCCTTATTGGAATACATATATGATCAGATACTCTTGCCCAAGATCGTTTGTATTTCTTTTGTTTAGCTGAAATTCCTAACTAAAAAAACAAAATCAATATTCTATATATATAGAATGAACCATATAGACGAGATTTTCCTATCCCTAAAAAAGAAAAAGATGACCCCTTCTTCCTATACATTACTAAGGAATAGTAATCTTTCTTTTATAGGTGAAATTCGACTGAATTTGAAATGTATACCCTTCCTTGATTATATGAGACCAAAAACAAGAAATGACAATAAAGTTCTATAGAGAAATAGAAGAAAATTACGATGTGGAAAACAAGAAAGGAATTGTGTACAATGCCATTGTACAACAATTTAGAAAAGGGATGTAGCGCAGCTTGGTAGCGCGTTTGTTTTGGGTACAAAATGTCACAGGTTCAAATCCTGTCATCCCTACCTATTACTTTTCTCTTCGGCAGTAGCGGGGAGATCAATTAAAGTGGGTATAAGTTGAATTTGTGGATACTCTACGTACGTTAGACACGTTAGGAGTAGAAAAGTATTTTCTTTTTGAAAGCGCTCTTAGTTCAGTTTGGTAGAACGCGGGTCTCCAAAACCCGATGTCGTAGGTTCAAATCCTACAGAGCGTGATTCCATCTATCTTATGTCGAAACAGAGTAAAATAACTTAAAAAAACAAAGTATAATTGCAACTCCAATTTGACCTCCTCTCTAGTCTGGAGGAGGTCAATCAAAAAAGAAATATTACTCAATCAAAGATCCAACTGATCCCCACGCCTGTATTGCAAATACGCAGTCACGAATAATCCCGCTAAAGTAATAGGAATTAGGCCTAAGACGATTCCAAATAGAAAAACTTCAATCATTTCGATTTGTTTGAGGGGATAAAAAAAGAGGTACGATCTATCTCTAAATAATAGTCTAAATTATCCACGAATCTCAATGATCAAGAAAAGAATTGGTAATTAGTGTGGAAAAGAGTCGTAAAATACCAGGAATCCAAAAGAAAGATTTTTCTTTTCTGACTTATTCATTCAATTCATTTCAAATAAGACGTATCTTGTTCAAGCCAATAAATAGAGCTGGGGTTATAGTTAAAGCAGCCAATAGAAAACCGAAATAACTAGTTATAGTAAGCATGAAGGGGTTAAATTCCATTTATTTTTTTACTACACTACATATGTTGATAAAGCACTTACCTAAGTTATGGAAAATTCATAATTCATCGGTTATTTTAGATAATACTAAAAAACAAGATAGAGTGAGATACAGAAGTGTAAAAGAAAATCGATTCATCAGATGGGACATGAGTCCCTAATTCCGAATCAAGAGATTTGTTGTGGAATCTGTTAGTTAATTAAAGTAATAATATTAAGAACTAGATCATCTAACCCCATTGAAAAATAAAATGGGATTTTCGGGGGAATTTTGGAATAAAAGATCAATTAAAGAATGGAATTTGAAAAAAATTCTTTCTATTTCGGATTATTTCTTTTTCAATAGGATTTCATCCCATTTTGGAGCAAACGGTCAAATATTCCCCTATTCTTTCTTCCATTGTATTCCATATGGAATAAGAGGAGAAAA